TTTATTGCATTGGAAAAGCTATACTATGACTATTCTATGGACTCCCCTTGTTCTGAAATAATCCACTGAACAAGGGTTACTATTTGTTCTATTCTATTGGTAATAATGAAACAATTCTATTCGTAGGAACAAAGAGAAGCAGATTTATTCTATACCCGATAAGTACCAATACGCAATGGGTGGTTGATACCATTTTCTATCAGTAAATGTGTCCTTCCTTATTCCTCATTAGAAGGCCCTATTCGTCAAAATTTTCTTCTTTTGTCTTTCTTTATGAATTTTTCTAATCTATGGATAAAATAAATACGATAAAACCAATATTATAAAGACAATAAAATTATGTTGTTACGTTTCCACATCAAAGTAAAATATAGTACTTAGTTCTTTTTTCTTTCAATTAATGCCTATTGGTGTTCCAAAAGTACCTTTCCGAAGTCCTGGAGAGGAAGATGCAGCTTGGGTTGACGTATAGTGCGACTTGTCAGATATATTGGGTCATATGGGATTTCCCCGTTCTCTCCCCCGATCGAGATATCCTCTGTTTCGCCCAAGAAAGATAAATTGAATCATCAAAAATTTGGAGCGTGAAGCGCAATTAGATCCATTGTTTGGGGGGATTTACATTACTATTATCAATTAGAATAATTTATGGTTGGCTTGGTTGGACTAAAAAATGAAGTATCCAGGCTCCGTTTAGAAAAAACCCAATTGGTAATATATCTATGATTACTACTTGTATCATAAATGATTCCTGTTTGGTATTTGTAAAGAGATCCTATTTGTCAAGCGAGGGAATCTCAAACTAAATACTTGGTGAAAGGTATGAAGTGAATTGAAAAAAAAAAGAAAGTCATAACAAAAAGAAATGGTAATGGGAAGATTTGTCCTATATGTGCAAATCAAAATCGGGCGGATCTTTACCCGGAGTAGAGCATAAACCTAAAAAGATGAAAGAGACCCATTCAGGAACAAGAAAATACCATCGTGATTTGGTGGATTGAATCTCGATGAAACAATACATCAATGAGAAGTTAATTCGATAAGTTTAGCGACTTTTTTTCTATTATAAGGAAGAAAGAAGTTCAAATTCGTCTTTATTGAAAAATCGAAGAAAAAGTCCTTTCATTAGAAGTCAGAAAAAACCTGCTATGAAAAAAGAATAGGAACAAAGAAAGAGGACTTGAATCTATACATTGATTCTTTTTTTTTCGCAATTATTTTTTGAACCGTATGCGTCAAAAGGTGCATGTACGGTTCCTAAGGGATACAATTTTACCCTAATCAACCGACTTTATCGAGAAAGATTACTTTTTTTAGGCCAAGAAGTTGATAGCGAGATCTCGAATCAACTTATTGGTCTTATGGTATATCTCAGTATCGAGGATGATACCAAAGATCTGTATTTGTTTATAAACTCTCCTGGCGGATGGGTAATACCTGGAGTAGCTGTTTACGATACTATGCAATTTGTGCGACCAGATGTCCATACAATATGCATGGGATTAGCCGCATCAATGGGATCTTTTATCTTGGTTGGAGGAGAAATTACCAAACGTCTAGCATTCCCTCACGCTTGGCGCCAATGAGGTTTTTTTTATTTGAGAGAAAAAAGAAGACTATGCCTTCGCCATATGAATATTAAGTAATAATAGCATGGCACTTCGAATTCGATATGCAAAATTTTTGTCTTGTTTTTTTTTTCAAAAGATTCGATTATGTATCGAGAGAGTAGTATGAGATAAAAGGTATTTCCGATTTCTCTTATCTATCGGGAGTCCAGTTCAGCGTCACAAACTTTTTTGTTTTCACATCGAAGGGCTCTTACTTAACAATATTTATGTTATAAAAAAAGAGGGCGAAAAAAAAAACAAGATTTTTCCTTATTTGATTGGATCAAAAAGAAACTTTGGGATTGCTGAATCAAAGACAAAAAAAATAATCAATTTAAAAATAGAAAGCAACGGAGCCATCATAGTATTTTTTAACTCCTCTGAAAGGAAGGGTGGCAATTTGATCATTTATCCATCTGGGTCTGATAGATTCTATTTTTCTCTTTCTTCAATGGAAGGTAAGGGTCAATTTTATTGTAGAGCCGTATGCAATGCACAAAAGATAATGCCCGTACGGTTGTTCAATTCTATCTTTTTTTTTCCTATTATTCTTTATCTTTCTTTCTTTTCTCTTCGTTTCATCACGCGAGATAGAGAACTGTTATATCATCAGGGTAATGATCCATCAACCTGCTAGTTCTTTTTATGAGGCACAAACGGGAGAATTTATCCTGGAAGCGGAAGAACTGCTGAAACTACGCGAAACCCTCACAAAGGTTTATGTACAAAGAACGGGCAAACCCTTATGGGTTGTATCTGAAGACCTGGAAAGAGATGTTTTTATGTCAGCAACAGAAGCCCAAGCTTATGGAATTGTTGATCTTGTAGCAGTTGAATGAAAATAAGATGGATTTTATAAAAATCCGTGATTTGAGATTTTATCTACGAGT